CTGCAGTAGTACTGTAAACCTTCCCGTTCAGCCCTTTAAGGAGGTTGAAGATGTGAATGACCGTGCCGAGCAAGCAGACATTACAGAAAATGACCATCATTTTGACCATCATTTTGAAGCGGTTCCTCTTCTTACTGATCTAGATGCTCCAGTCACAGATGATTCCATCCCATCGACCACAATAGCACCATTATCTCAACAAGCGGTTGACCCTTCGCTTTCTACTTTAGGTTCTACTCACCCAATGGTGACTCGTAGCCGTGACGTTACTCGTCGACCTAAAGTACTTTACTCATTACATGCCGCTACTTCAAAAGGGTTGGTTTCATCTTCATCCTTTGAACCAACATCGTTCAAAGATGCTTGCAAAGATAGTAAATGGATTTCAGCCATGAAGGAGGAATACGCAGCTCTTTTAAAGAATGGTACTTGGTCACTAGTTCCAAAAGCACCAAACATGAACATTGTTGGCTGTCGGTGGATTTACAAAATCAAAGAAAGAGCTGATGGGACAATTGAGCGGGCGCGATTGGTGGCTAAGGGATATACACAACAAGAAGGTATCGACTTTGACTATACCTTTAGTCCTGTTGTTAAAGCTACAACTATTCGAATTGTCTTATCTGTTGCTATTTCTAGAGGCTGACCTATTAGACAACTAGATGTAAAAAATGCATTTTTGCATAGTCAATTGAATGAAGAAGTGTTCATGGCTCAACCAACGGGGTTTGTGGATCCTAAGCAGCCTAACTATGTTTGTAAGTTGCATCGTTCAATCTATGGCCTACGGCAATGCTCTTTATGATCTTGGTTTTTCAAGTAGCCATCCTGATCCTTCCATGTTTATATGGCATTCATCATCATACATATTGTTTCTTTTATTATATGTCGATGACATTATTCTTACAGGGTCATCTATGAGTGTCATTTCTTCATTAATTTCGAAGCTCACTTCTTCATTCTCAATGAAAGATATTGGCGAACTCCATTATTTTCTTGGGATAGAAGCACATCAAACATTTCAACAATTGATTTTGACCTAAATGAAATATATCTCTTCATTGCTTTCTCGTTTGGACATGGGAAATTGTAAACCTGTTTCAACTCCTGTTGCTGCTGGAAAGAAATTGTCTCTTTATGATGGAACTTTACTTCCTGATCCGTCTCAATATCGTAGCATTGTGGGTGCTCTTCAGTATCTTACTTTTACTCGGCCTGACATCACTTATGCTGTGCAGCAAGTTTGTCAGTTTATGCATGCTCCTAGAGATATTCACTTACAAGCAGTCAAACGGATTTTACGGTATCTTAAAGGAACTAGTAGTTGCGGAATTCGTTTTCTTCCATGTCATTCTCCAAGCTTGGTGTGTTATGTTGATGCTGATTGGGCTGGATGTCCAGATACCAGACGTTCTACCATGGGCCACTGTATTTTCTTGGGATAGAATCCCATTTCTTGGAGTACTAAGAAGCAAGTTAGTCTTGCTCAGTCTAGTACAGAGGCCGAATATATGGCACTTTCGATATCCTCCCGAGATGTTCTTTGGATTTCTTACATTTTGCGTGAAATTGGTTTCCCTGTAAGTCTTCCTTGTTCTGTTTACTCTGATAATTTGGGAGCTACTCAACTTGCTGCTAATCCTATTTTTCATGCTCGGACGAAGCACATTGAGACTTCTTATCACTTTATTCGAGATCTTGTTTAAAAGCGTTTTCTTCAAGTTTTTCATGTCCGCTCTCAGTCACAACTTGCAGACATCTTCACTAAGGGATTACCATCTCCTGTCTTCCATCCATTCAGTAGAAACAAGCTCTTGTGGTGTTCCCCCCAATCCCTTGAGGGGGCGTAATAAGAAAGAGTATATATATGTTTAGTGTATTAGTAGTGTGTGCGTGTGAATATACATGCCTAATATTGTAATTTATACTAATACATGTGTATATATATGTAGCCAAACCCTACGATAAATGACAAGCCACAATTACAATCTTTTCACTTTGACTTGAGGTTGAGGTTGATAGAGATCTCATCTCGCCCAGCTGATTCATCTACTAAGGATGAGCGATCTAGGGCCCAAAGAAAAGAAAAAGTAACTCGCCTCTGATAAAGCAGCTTTTTCAACCTCGGGGTAATACGAAGGGTACTATGGAGATGTGCATAATAAGCTCCGAGGACGAATGGTGAAATGCTTCCTTTCTTTTAAACCAGATTCCCAAAAGAAACTGGAATGCGAGCTCCCTAGGTTAGACGTGTGCCCCGACCCGACTGCTTAGTCCTTAGTCCCCCCGCTCATGACGTTCATGGTCTCAGACTGGAGTCATTCGTCTATCGGATAAAGTACCAGGATATGATGATCAACATAGAAGAGCTATGGGATAGCGGAACCTAAGATCGTGCCCTGGATATTGCATTTTCATAGCCGAAGTTCGGTAATTGCTTCTCCTAATCCCAAAGTACACAAAAGCCTTATACGCCTTTTACCACTTCGCTGCTCCCAACGATGGGGTGTTTTCACGTCTGATAAATCCGTCGGAGGCTCTGTCAAAAGAACTTTTGCTTGTCTCGGTTGAGAAAATAGACCTTCTCCCCTTACTTTCTAATTGAATAAATATCATATATTCATAGTCACGTACTTAAAGTCCTTCTTCTGCTTCTACGACTCCGCTCTACTAAAAGCCTATCAAAATGAAAATCTAAAATAACGATGAATAAACTAGAAATTTCCTAATTGAATATATAATGGAATTGTCTCAGAATCAGCAATTAAAGTAAAAAGGTGATGATGCATTCAGCTCTTTCTCGTTCATTTGCTTCCTTCTCGACTTCCCTTCCGGTACTAAGCCGGGGATTGCCCTGTAATTTTCTGTGTTTAGGTAGCTCACTCACCTAATCATACCCAAAGGCTTACTAAGAGCGGAATATATAATAATAGACCTCCGAGGCAATCAACGAAGAGGCATTCTTTCTAGCATAGCTGCTTGAAAGCCGAAAGGGCAGAAAGCCATAGATTCTAGAAACTTGACTAAACTGAAACCTGGGGAGAGTTCCTTTTTCATTTCAGGTTTCGGTAGAGGCTGTACTCGAAATCTCACCAGAAAACCCATCTACAACAAGCAAGCCGACAAGGGAACCACCTCAGCACCGATGGATCGTTAGGCGAGGCGACCCGAAGCAAGATGCCTTAGAAGGAGCAGAAGTAGCCCCTATGGGCGAACGAGGAGATTATCGAGCGAAGTGATCTTTCTTTCCAATACCCATGGTGACCTCATCATGATGGGAGATCGGACCAAACCTGGGCTAGACTAGACCTTTAGGTCGATTCCATGGCTTGAGGCTTTCTGTCTCTAATAGGTTTTATAGTTTTTGGTCTCCGAACAATTGATAATTATCTCAATTAATTTGGTACTTTATATGCTTTCCGCGGAGAAAGACGTCTATTCTATTGCATGTGAGCGCTTGTTTGCAATTAAATCATAAAGAATCTAGGAATGAATCCGCCTGTTAGGTCAGCGATATTAGGTTTAGGATGTACCATGGACGATGTTCGCAATGCTGCTTATTGAGAACGTGGCAACTCCTTTCAGCTAACGGACAAGTCATTCAGCAATGAAACCTCCACGGCCTAGATTGACCTTTTAGCCATGCACCGAAGGCTCGCCCTCTTAACTTCCTCCTAGTTTTCATGTATTTTATTTCGTATATAAAGAAGTAGACCGCCATTCATTACTCAGCGGAGCATTCCTAGTGTGGAATAAAGTCCGAGTGTGCAAGAAAGGTAGGCGGCTCGACATATCTATTCCCTTGAGAGAAAGGGGTTTACACTAACAACTTTTGCCTCTGAGACCGTTTTTCTAGTTAAATCACTTAAGCCTTTGCTTGCTCATTTTACATGGGCTCGGTATATGAGAAGCCTAGAGGCGAATATGCAACTTTTTAAAGTCAAACCTAATCCCTCATAGTGGGTTACATTCGACCTAGTTTCAAAGACGGGAAAACGCCAAGTTGAATATTTTGAATGAGATTTGTTAGCAGAAATCCCATAATGTCCAAAAAAGACGTAAAAAAGCAGTCTTTCACCATCTTGATTAGACGGAAAGGCGGAGGCCTTACTCATTGTGTAGCCCTTTTGAGAACGAAAAGAAAGACTTCGGGTGATTTCTCATCTCATCGACAAGATGCAGAGGGATTTAAAGACATTTACGAATAACGAACTCCTAATTGCTAGTCCAAGTCAAGGGAAAAAGTCCCTTCCGCTCTTTATGGTTTCAGACTAGGCGAGATCTCTCTCTATCACCCTCGGCTCGGGTAACCCCCGCGAAGAAAAGAGTTCAAGTGGGAATTTATTTAACCCTACGTCATACCTTTTCTTAAATTCTAAAAGAAAGGCCGATCCAAGCTCAGTATCAGTCTTTTCTAACGATTATTTATTACATTCAGTTGGTGGTCCTCCTCGAGGCTTTGGTTTTGGCTTTGGACTTTGGCTATGGTACTGGCTGACGAGCAACGTGATTCTTCTTTACATTTTCCCCGTATTTTTGCTTACTTTACCTTTTTATTTAATAAATAGAATTCCAAATCTTATCTGCTGTAGGGGAATTTTCACTCGCAGGAAAGATCTTCATCCTACTTTTGCTCATGATCCCTACAAAAACAAGGGTCTTACTCTGGGCAAGACGACCCGGCGGGAGTGTGACCCCTTTACTTTAAGTCTCGTGTCTGGTCTGCAAAGGAATGAACCGAGTGAAGTTACTACCTCATACTAAAAAGCGTTCATAAATACGGTCTTTTTTCAATTGAGTAGATTGAGAATAAAATTGATTAGTGATTTCCAGAAAGTGGAATTGTTTTACCTTTAACGAGCAGAACAGCTACCAGAAAGAACTATCGCCCTTCTATCGCACCATAAAAGGAAGCGGAAGCACCTTAACCAACTCGATTGAGAGATAAACCAAGAGACTCAACCGAATCCTTAGCCAATTCATCTGTGCTGATGAATCTATAGAACATGTGCTTTTGCTTTGTGAATGGGTTGATGTAGTCTGGTTTGGTATGGATGTTAGTTAATAGATAAGCAAAGGATTACCAAATTAGATGAGTGGCTTAAGTGATGTGCTGTTCTAAAGCTGATAGTGATGAGCAAATTACTGTCAAAATTATGGTGAGCTTAATCTGCTGGAATATTTATTAGGAAGGCTGCAATGTGGTATATCAGAAGGAGAAGCCTGATCCAGCTGCTGTTATTCAGAGAGCAAAGAAAGCAAGAGCAGAATGTATATCAGTTTGGGAAGAAGAAAAGAAGGAGACTAAGATGAAGCCACACAGTGAAGAAAACTGGCAGACACCTGATATTAGATGGATCAAAGTTAATATAGATGGGGCATACAATGCGGAAACTGATGAAGCAGGATTAGGAGTCATTATGAGAAATGAGAAAGGAGAGGTAGTAGGAGGACTTGATAAAAGCACACATACTCAGATTTTTCTGCAGAAGCATTGGCCATGAGAGAGGGATTGATTTTAGCAAAGGAGAAGGGATTTCTTAATAATATAATGGAGACTGACTCGATGGTATTACATAAGGCCATATAGGAAAATGATGATACTGTAATTTGTGACATTAGCATCGAGAAAGAACAATGAATCGTCAGCAAACAATAAGTGTGACAGCTCAGGGCAACTCCTAGTAATAGGAACACCAGAAATGGATTTAGAACCAATTCCTACTTGCATCAACCTAGACAGGGCAAAAATAACTAAAAGAAAAAAAAAGATAAGGGCGAAGAAGAACCTTGCCTAAGACCTCATTCAGGATGAATACTTCTACTGGACTTACCATTTATGACCAAACAATAAGAAGGGGTACGCACACACTACAAAATCCAATCAGCCTCGGTTGGTGTTCAACTGGCTCAATTCATCACGGGTCCTACCTCTCTTCCTTTATTAGGACCATTTCTCCCAGCCCTTATTATTAGTGTGGTAACGGCCATTTCTTTTTCTCTATCTGTTTGCTGGTATCGAGAAAAGCCTTATTCCTTCTGTCCTACAAAAGCCTTATTCCTTCTGTCCTACGACGGAGGATGAGGTTCCGAACGAAGGTACGACCCTATCCAATCATCTTTCTTTTCTATGTAGTCTGTCGCTATGCCAGTCTAGTGGTTGGTAAGGAGAGAGAGTCAATGTGCTTGGAAGTCTGATACTCTTCGATCTATTCCAATCGGCTATGGTTCTATCTTCTTTTTTCCTATGGAAGTAAGATCATCACCTGGCTTCACCACATGACTTTCCTCAGTAGGTCTTGAAAATCAAAAAAAGCATGATGACTACTTTCCCGGTGGTGAAGTTATGAAGTCTCTTCTTACTCATAAGCCGTCGGCCAGAAAAGCCAAGATTTCCATCTTCGATCGGTGCCGCCTGAGGGTTGGGCTGTTAAATTGAATACTTTAGGAGCTGAAAAGGGGAATCCAGGGGTAGCTCGTGCTGGAGGCTTAATAAGGTCGTTTGTGGGGACTTGGCTAATGGGTTTCAAACAGCATTTAGGTATGTATTTCTTCGAATGTTGAAGCAGAGCTTCAGGCTCTAAGGATAGGTCTGTTGGTGGCGTGGCAGGCTACAGGTTTGTTCAATGCAGTGTGGACTCAAAGCTTGTGGTGGATTGGGTGGCTGCTGTTGATACCAATTTCAATCCTTATGGAAACATCATTGAAGACATCAGAGTGCTCATGCGACGGGACTGGGCGTGTACCCTTCAGCACACCCTGCGAGAGGGTAACTTCTGCGCTGACCTCCTTGTCAAAACAAGCTGAAACATGGAGTCTGGATTCTTGTTGCTTCATTCTCCACCGGCTAGTTTGAGAAATATTCTGTTAGCTGATGCCCAAGGGCTTTCTTTATTCCATTCCACCAGACACCTTTGCATCTTCTTTAGGGACCGTACTTGGCTTTCTTTCAAGCATAGGGGAAAGACTTATCTTATCATCTACATTTGCATTTGCTTTCCTTCTCACATCAGACAAGATTAGGATCAGATGACGATAGAAAGGCGATAGGACTAGAAACCTAAACCATAAACTCAAGGGCGGATAGATCTACCTATGCTCCTCAGTCTTAGAGAGGGATTCCCTTTATGAACGATGCGCTCACGAACGGTCATAGAAGAGTAGGCGAGTAAAAGAAAGCAGAAAGAGATTAAATAGAGAGAGGTATTCCATTCCCACTGCACGAATTACGTCCATCAGTTCCCCTTTCCTAAACAAAGGGAAGGCCCGGACCAGACGTAATGAAGATTCAGAGATGATGAGCCCAAGTCTTTCAGTTAAGCCCCTAGGGAAACCCCCAGAGCAAAGCAAAAGGAATGGCTAGCAGGGGAATTTGCTCGACGTTCATAGCTCGTAGGATAGACTGACTAGACAGAAGTTCCTATTTCAAAGGCTTAGCTCGACGCTGCAAGAACCTCTTTATTCGCTCGTGCCATTAATTCTACAGAAGAGAGAGAGCCTATTGCTTGAAGGAGTGAGGCATACTACTTAATGGCTCACGACTGAGCTTCAACTAGAGACAAGAAAACCAAATCTCGAAAGTAGAACCCGAAGCAATTCCTTGGCTTTCAAGCATAGGGGAAAGACTTAAAAGCCCTCATCAAAGACCCGTAAGCGAACATCCCATAATGCGGTACGGGAATAGTAGTTATTTGTTTTTGTGGGGTTAAATCCCTTTTTTATTATTATATAAGGAATTATTCATATGATTCCGATTCAAAGGAATCCAATAAATCTCGTAAAAGACAATAGCATTGAGTGCAGGGGAAGATGGAAACCTATTTATTAAAGGAAAGCGACCGGTAGTGAGCCTACTTTCCTTGCAACTGAATCTACTTCTAAACCACCCTTATTTATGTAACTGGCTAGCTAGGGTGAGCTCTTCATCCTGATCGAATCCCGCAGCAAGGTAATACGCGGAATCTATTGGTTTGATGAGAAGTGCATCGAGCGCTTTCACCCCTCTTAGGGAAATGCGGCAAAAGGAAGTGATCAAAAAAGAGTGCGAGAAAAGGGTTCGGATGCAACCAATGCTTCGAGTTACAGATAAACTGAAATTCAATTCCTTATATAACTCGTAAGCAAGGTTTTACCAGTGAAGAAGAATAGGCGAGTACGGGGGATTAAGCTATTAAGCCCGAGCGAGCGAATAAAGTATACGATTGTGGTAGCAGCTTTGCCAGTCTTAGAGCCTTTTTCCTATCCAACAAAAGAGCAAGTAGTAGGAATTCTTCTAGCCGTTGAGTCTGCAACCTTGAAAGATACAAGCACTAGGCTCGAAAGACCTAAGCGATATGCCGATCAAGCTGTTGAAACCTGCTTATTAGGGTCTTTGCTTTTCTTCAAAAAAGAGAAAGTCTATCGATCCTGAACTCGAAGCAACTTCAATTACCAAGTCATCACCAAGAATAGGAAACGGGAAACACTCATCCTTTCCGGATCCATAAGCTATACCAATTCCTGGCCTCTGAGCCCGTAAGCGACTCCCTTTAGTGAACTGCGGTGCGGATATTTCGTATATAAAGAAGTACTCCGGCATAGCTACTATAGCGCTTTGATTGAATACCTTACCTATTTTTTGTCCTACCATCGATCGGGAATTGTCTGTCGGTAATTGACTGGTCTACATCGTCTGTCTACCCTAACCAATAAATAGGAAGTGGAGCTTTTCCGAAGCGAAAAGAAAGACTAGCATTCAACTCCAAGCTTCAAGTATGACCTTTTCACCGCTTTCACTACAACGAACTCTGGGAATTTCCCCCCTTGCCCACTCTGGGGTAAGCTATAACAACAGACAAAGTAAAACCGGTAATGGAGAATTTCTTTTCCCCTGGGTCCGATGTAGCGAATGAATCTGATTTCACAATTGGATTTTGTTCATGAAAGTTGATAGCTTCGGGGACATTCCTTTACTTGCTTGAAAGCCCTTCTGCCTCTTATTTTTAGGCTAGAAAAAGAGGTAGCTCGTCATACGACTTGAAAAACAGGAAAGCAAAGGGAAGCGAAGAGAACCAAGTCGCTGGGCTCATCGGAAGTGTCGGTATTTAATACCCAGTTCGCCTACTCAGTATACCTATACAAGTAACCTTCTTCCCCTTGGAATGTAATCCGCTGTTTATTGTTTTCGACTGGGGAATCTTCTATCAACTTTTGAAAGAAGGGCAGGAGAATAGCTCAGTGGAAAGAAAGGGGAGTCCGACTTCATAGAGAGATGCTGAAAAGATTCAATGAGATGTATCCCCCGAGATCAGATAGATATGGAGTTGTCGCAGCTGCAGCTATCAGAAAGCAGCAAAAGACATCAAAGCGCACTAAGAGAAGGTAAGCAGAGGGGAAGCAATATCGAAGATCTCTATCTCTCTCTTCATCTTACATACGATGATAGGAAGTTTGAACAGACAGCGGCGAAAGAAGATGAAAGAGATTCCTAGTTATAGCTCACCTTCCCCAAGGGATGCAGATGCAGATGAATAGTCAAAGAAGAGAACAAAGAGTCCTTTAAACCCTTCGCTTTTTATGAGAGGGAAATCTCTGTAGGCGAGCGAGGAGTACCCCGAGTCCCTGAGAATAGTAAAGAAGAAATTCGCGAAGAATCCGCATATAAGGCTGTTTTAGAACAGACTGGTTTTATTGATAAAGATGAATCAGAATAGGCTAATAGGCGAAAGGTCAGTAAGCCAGGCTCTCTTCTGTCAACGAGTATGAACTTTATGCCTGTCTTCATTAACATTTCATTTTATTTCGGGTTGAAGCCAATCTCCGAAAAGCAGGGTCGATAGAGTTTCTCAAGCGGATGAACGGATTCAGCTTCCATTAACGGAGCGAAACGAAACCCATAAACTAAACCAAGAACAGAAAGATGAGCAAGTAGAAAGACAATAGGGAGCTCTTACGCAGCAGATCCACTTCAGAAAAGCGAACCTTCACTAAACTCGATCGACAACAGGCTTGCTTAAACAGTTCACCCGACATTGGGTAAAGCAAGAGACCATTCTCTAGTTCCAGGTGGTGAAGGAGATTAGGCCACGTCAGAAACAAGAAACTAACGGGGGCAAGCAAAAGAGAGAGCCCAGAATTGATGATAACAATTGCAAAGCAAGTAAAGAGTGAGGCTCGAGTCGGAGAAAAAGAAGATCCCTCTGAGATGCCAGGATTTATTTCCTTGAGATGCGCCATCAGTAGACTTACTACTTGCTCAAGCGGTGATGATTAGCAACTGAAAAAGTACTACACTGCCTATACCTATGAGCGTTCGCCCATGACTTACTCTCTCGCTTTCTACTCTTTATTTCGATTTCATTCCTTTGAATCGATTAACTTACTACGCTGATGAGTATAGGTTTCTTCTTGAGAGGAAAGGTTTAGAGTTATTTCAGGAGTTAAGTAAGCGGATGAACTTCTTTTACTTCTTTTACTCACGGTTACAGCAGACGGGTTAGTTGAGAGAGAAAGTGCAGCAAAGACTAAAACCTCAAGTGCTCTTCAATCTAGACCTGAAAGAAGTGCCTATTCTATTATCAGACTAGAAGTACCTGTAGCTCGTAGCCCATGTCATAAGGCTTATTCACTTGGGGAACGTGGAACCTTTCTTTCTCGATGCCACAGCATAGTTTCGTAGCCAACCAAGGGGCGAAGGGCAGAGAGTTAAGCCTTTGAGACAGAGGAATAAGCATGGAGAACCCTATCAATAAGAATGTCCCGGTTGAGGCAAACAAATAGGACTGCTTTTTCAGTGGACGGGAAGATCTATAGATGTCTCCAGCCATAGGAGTTGGGGAAGCATATGTAGCTATATTTCCAAAGAAGATCAGAAACCACTCATTTGAGGACAGTTTACCATAACTCAAATTAAGGAGTACGCCAAAGCCCATAAGCAAAAAAGAAAGCCGAACCATAAAGACCAAAACAGGATCCCTGCCGAGGATGAATTCGAGTAGTGAGCCATTAGGGATTCGACTTTCAGGCTTACCCTTGACATCCTTGTTCATGCATGGAGAAGGATGGCATCATTGGCCACCAACACAAAGGCCGTACCGGCTATGACGCTGTTTCCAGTCGGAGTGTCGAGGTCGGAATGGGATCGGGTGCCATCGACATCATACGCCCCATTTTCCCTTTCGCCCTAATGAAGTTATAGATCTCACCATGCAGCAAGGGAATACCTTTAATGACTAATTCGAACCCAAAAAAGAAGGCATGGTTCTGTAGTCAAAGCAAGGTTGAATCTTGCTATAAGGCTTTGAATGACCTTGCCGGTGTTTATATTCTGGGATGAGATCGGTGGCTGAGCCGTAAGGCCAAGGGTCGGAGTGCTGATAATGGCTAGCTGTCGTTGAAGCTTGATACGTGATTCCCTTTCCAATAGCATCGCTACAGTGGGAGATGAAGTCAAGGAAAAAGAGTCGGCATCTATCGACATACCTGAAATCCGAAACTCCTCGTTGCTTAGCTCGTCATACTCAAAGCTTTCTCATTATTAAATGCTCTTCGATCTTAATTTAGGTGATTCGGATGGAGGATAGCCGCTTCTAACAAGTGTACTTGTGCATCTGATAAAACGGAACAAGCATCTAAAGCGTCAAAGCAACTCAGCTCCTTCTGTTCACCTAGGATTCTTCTCTATTTCGCTCCGAAGAGGTAAATAAAATTCTGCAGTGAGAGAGGCCAATAGACTATCTATATCAGTTCTTCGCCACGGATTTGGGAACTGGATAAGGTCTTCCAAGAGCGGCGGGACTCCCTTTCTTCTATTATGTCATTCCAGCGGGTGAATACTGTTTTCAAACCGATGAAGATGAAACGGTATTCTATTCCAAAATCGGAAGAACAACAACAACTTGACCCCAGTCTTAAAACAAAGGCGCATACACGATAGGTAGGACAAAAGTTTATAGCTCTTCTTACTCCTGCAGTTCAGGCAAGTTTCTAGGTTCTGCAAGACCTTTATTTAAGTCGCTCTCAGGTAAGGGCGAGTCAGTGTGAGAATTCCTATTCCATAAAATCCATTGTTAGCTTCGATGGCCGTCCCCACTCTATCTAGTTCTTCGGCAAGCCTAGCAACCCTGCCAACTGACAATACGTGGGCTTCGTCTACTCTTTTCATGGTGAAATGTCAGAAGCGGATCTCTCTTTTCCTGCTCCTCTTGATTAAAGGTTATAAGCGGGCGCTTTCGAGTAAGGGCTTTCCCTCTTTTTTCGTTTATTGAAATGAAAGGCAAAGACGATTACGATTCTAGGAATAAAAAAAGTATGAATTTGTTGTTGGGTTGAGATTCTCAGATTCTTCATCTTTATCTTTCTAAACGTTATTTCTTCCAAGTTGAATAGGACTTACTCTCGGGGGATATACAAATAGGAGGGTTGTTAGCTGAATCCACTGCAACTCCAAAGGCTCAGTCAGAGGCTGATGAGTAGGTAGGGGCTTCAAACTAGAAGTATTCCGAGTCAAATGATGTATTCAGATACGAGAATGAAATTTACTTAAGAAACTGACTCGATACCTATTTGAACGGTAAAACCCGAATAAAAGAGCGTCGAGCTAGTCCTTTGTACTACCTGCCTTCCCGAACCTTTATCTTGGATGAAGGCTTTGAGGAGCCATATCTTATAGAAATAGAAAGAGAAGAAAGCCAGTCTTTTCCCATTGCATTGAAAGGTACTATTCTACTCAGCGATGTAGCTGAACCCCTAGGCTCACTGTTTAACGAGCTGAGCAAAGTAGCTTAGCCCGTATTGAGAGCCTTTGAAAGTAAGATGACGCTTTACGTTTTCCCGGATATTCTTCTTTCAGTATAACGATCTCTCTCTGAAAAATAATATTAGGCTTTTAGCCAAGTCCCTTTCAAGGGGGTTTCAGTTCTGTTCGGAAATGAAAGGAAAGTTGCCCTGCGACGCCCCGCCCTTCGTAAGTCAGCATTCCACTTTGGTCAATCAACTAGATAGTGGATCCCCAACCGGATTGGATCTCGCTCAAAGGCTAGACTCACTTGCGCGCTAAAAGGACCGGTCTGAAAGTACAAGATCCTATTGAGAGCTCATAGGCACAGAACCTGGGATCTCTTTCTTTATGGGGAAAGAGGACAAACTGCCGGCAGTTCGGGAGTGAACAGAAAGGCCGTGGATCCAGCGGAAGGGAACGCAGTAGGTGAGCTGTTAAGCGAACAGAACAGAGGAGCTGAGCTTTCCACACTGTACCCAACACGGATTGTTGAGTTCCACTATTGGATTTATGATTGAGGTGAAGCAAGTCGAATTGCATGGAAGAGGAGGTCTTAGCACTCTATGGTAAATCGCCTGGGACCAGATGCCGATTTCGCTGGTTAAGGATCGGGCGAGGAGACCGTGACTCACATATTGCGGGACTGCCAATTTTCAAATGAGATTTGGGACTATTTTGGTAAGCCCCCCTACCTTGATCCGTTGATTACATGGTTGGATGGAAATTTGTTGTCGAATATTTTATACTTCGGGCGGAGTTGAATGGAGAATGATTTTTGCTGTCACCCTATGGAGGATTTGTACTAGGCCGTGTGATTACATTATGAAGGAGGATGATATCTCTTTGTAGGTGAGCCCTCTTGTATCGAATATTATGCTTACTGCCGAGGAGTTTATGCAGGCTTTATCTAAAACTAAGCCATTGATAAGCGCTCCATTTCATATGCGATGGAGCAGCAAAAGAAAGGGAATCCTGGCATCTATCTCAGAGGGTCGTTTAGAGCAGAGCCTTTAGGCGAAGTGGCGTTCACGGCTCGAACGAACGTGAGAGGGGCGAAGAGGCTCGAACGAACGTGAGAGGGGCTGAACCGTGAGGCTTTCCCATGCCAATTCTCATCTATGAAGCGAAGCAAACTACTTGATAGTTTTCTCCTTTGACTGACCCTCTTACTTCTGACGAAAACCTTTAGATAACATCTGCCACAGGAGTACATACCACAACACGTCTTTACTAAGGAGCCAATTGAATTCGGCTGGAGACCCTTAAAATAGGGCTTTCTTTATTCCATTCCGACAGTTCCTTGCCCCCGTCCTTGGGACTGGACTGATGACTGCTACCTCTACGCAGGCTCGATGACTGCTTTTTCTGCTGCTTACCCTGATCCGGTCCACTTCTTAGCCAACCTAAGAACCAACTCACTTTTGAACTGAACCCTTTCGAGCCGAACAGTTCTCAGATCTTACCTTCCAAACCGAACTCAACGCGGAGGAGGAGGAGAAAAGGTAAGGCTAGTAGCGTCAGGCTTTACTCAAACATATGTAATTGATTACGAGGAAAGGAAGCCCGAGTAGCCAAGATGAAGTCTCTTCGTCTACATGCTAAGAATTTCTTGCTTCCGGACCGGCTTTTGAGGGTGAGCCCAGATTTCTATGAATCAATATTCTAAATAGGGAATCAATATTCTAAATAGGACTGGGCTAATCAAGCCAAGGAGACAAAGTATGGAGTTGAGAGAGAAGGAGCTTTTCGAAGCTTTACTTTACTTAAAGTACGATATTCCTTACTTGGGATTCTCATCTATTCTCATATAGATTCTGGAAAAATCCTTTTGAAATATAATAAACCATGTCTGAGCTGACAAATCAAATCCTTCCTTAGTAAATGATATCAGTGATCAGGCCACCAAGAGGGTGGAGCTTCTCATTTGCCTCCGCGATGAGATCAATCACACCACTTTGGCATCAAGCTCGCAAACAACCTTTCTATAACCTTCTTGACAAGCCAGAATCAAAGCCAGTCGAAGTGCCTACAACTCCGGAACCATATTTTTAGAGATCGCCAAATTTGCTTGAAAACCACAGAGCTAAGTTCCCGCGATAGAACAAATCAAAGCACCAGCACCTGCACTCCCTGGATTTCCACGCGCTCCTTGCCCGCTTGTTTTCGTCTTAGAATCTTATATCATATCCCATTACTCGTGTCTCTTCTTTCTTACTAATCTAAAATAAAAGCTTTCCTAATGGCATATGGGTGGTGGACCGAAGCAGAGGCTCCGGCCATCGTTGGAAGCGTTGTTTGGGTAGGTGGTTGTAGGTTTTCCTAGTCTTTTAGCTTATCAACCCTGTGCACCCTACTAAATCCGCAAAAGAACCTGTACTCAATTATAGGATAATCCTGTTTTTAAGCACCTTAGAATCACATAACATTAGGGGCAACAAGGAAATAAGGAGTAAAAAAACTTCTGTAGCCATAGAATCGGGTTAGCAAATCAGGCAAGGGAATCAGGGAAGCATCAGTGAAACCCATTACTAGAGACAGGGGAAATCGGGTATGCATTGTACCATAAGCCTTCAAGCAAGAGATAGAGCCAAAGGTTAAGCAAGAGATAGAGCCAAAGGTTGAACAAAGGATTTCGCTTCGGGTTGTGGGTTGAGATTCTCAGATTCTTCTGGTACTTTTCGGGATGGTACTGACTTTCGTACCGCTACGCTTATAACATACCGGGCTATTTATAGTTTTTTCAAAGTAGCTAGGCTTAGAAGTATGTTAAATCCGCATCACCAATAGAATAGGCTCAGAGGACGAGAAAAAAAGAAGGGTTGAAGGGAGGGGGCCTAACCGCAAGCAAGACCCGCGTTACAGCAGCCAACCAGAGAGACAAAGAATCCCCATTTAAAGAACCAATTCCTTTACTAGTTGATAGACCAAGGAAAGCAGAGTAAGTCCTCTTGTTGGGTTACCCATTTCCAATGTAGGGTGAAATAAATTTGATTGAATACTGAAATACAGAAAGTGGAATTTCTCCTCTTACCGATTCATCTTAGGAAAGCACTTTTCAGTGAGAAAGAGGTCATGGAAGAGGGATGCGAGTTAAAACTCGATAGATACAATTCCAGAACTATAACCATACCTGAATCCATAAACAACGGATTCCATTAAATAAAAAGACAATAAACTACGGAAAAGATTAAACAACTTCTGCTTTTTCAGTAGGGGCTGGTATTAGGCTTGTCTTGTGCTCAAGTCTTTAGTCTCGAGCTGTACAAAGGCGGAGTTAGATAGACAACTATTATCTAAAAACCTTACCTTTAAGGATCGACCATAACCAACGGGTTAAACAAAGAGCCCTGGAAATCGAAAGAGATAGATGGTTGAATCATCAATGTCTGCTACGAACCAACCCGCTGAAGATTGCGCTGAAAGATGACGAGACGGCTGTGATTGCGATTGCTGATCGAAGTCCCAAGAAAGATAGACCGAAGATGCTTTTAGATTTGAAGGGGTACCTCTAGCTGCTCGTAGCTCATTTGATTGCTAGCCGATAAACTGTATTTTATGATTGCTAGCAGTCTTTATTTACATTTAGTCATTGGTGGCTGATACGATAGGAGAACAGTACAGAGAGAGTGTACGAAGCATGGAACTAGGGCGAAGGTAGAGCATCATTTATGAATGTCATTATATGAGAATGATTTATAACTGTACTAATATCGTTTTTTCAATTTATTCATTCCGATAAGTAGCCCCGACTACTTAAGTTATTGCTTCCTGTCCGTCTTTATTCAGTTGTTTTTGATGGGTGGCTTTACTTTAGAGTTTGCTTTGGCGGAGGTACTGGAATTAATTGGGTAGATTTACAGTCCCGGTTGTTCTTCCTGGATACGGGAATGGCAAAGTCGCTTTCCTTTCCTAAAACGAATTCGAAATGGGAAAAAAATAAGGTTTTGAGCCTAGATGAGACTCGAAGTGAATGGGCCCTATCTACGGTACGGGATGGGGGAGTACTTTTTAATAAATAGTGCTAGTAGTACAGGGGTGAAAACTATTCTTGCTCGTAGCGCATTTGCTGGCTTAGCTGCTGGTGCTGGACCTTAGTTTAAAGGAAAGAAAGGGTATCCGAGAAGGCTGGGCTAGAGACGGATCTAGGACTAACGGATAGACAAGGGGATTAGCTAAACGCTCTTTTACTGGACTGCTAGTATCTAAAGCTGGCTGGTTAAAGCCTGGTTTTTCCCCGGAACAAGAACAGGACTGATTTACCTCGAAGTTACTTTACGCGTAAGGAGGGCTAGGGTCTAAGGAGCTGACTTTCGTACCGCTGCTAACATCCCTAATTTTGCTTCACCCATAGGCGATTTAGCGAATGAATCTCTAATCGAGTCTCTCAACTCTCTATCTCGTGGAAGGTGAGCTTTTCATCAGTAGGAATATAGACTTTCGGAGAATCAACTGTTATCGGAGAATTGACTCGATGCCTTTCTTTCAATTGAGAAAACGGGTTGTGTACGAGCTAGTGTCAAAGGCCTATTCTCTTACATTTCCTGGGGGAGAGCTTGAATTCATAACTTGCATAATGAATTGCATCGACATCTTTGACCATCAAAGAAAGCCCCTTCGCTTTATAACTGCTAAGGGCTCTTACGGCTTTCGGTGAGGTCTTGCAGAACCTGGTCTTGCTTCAGGGGTTGATCATTTACTTTAGACAGAAGGCGAGGACCTACTTTTGGAAATAGCACACGAGCGCGATAATGAGTCAACCAACTAATCAGAAACCTTGAGAGTGCTAGCAAGATATAGAACGTACTATCCTTCCCCTTCAATCGCTTCCCTTACTTTACCTACGGCATTAAGCTGAGGTCCGAACTTACGGGTCTGTCTTCCCCAGTTCTGTAAAAAAGAGATGTATGTCTCATCCGGTTGAGCTGCCTTCTAAGTGGCCTTGCTAATAGGACTCGGAAGACAAAAGCTGAAATGTGGAAAGTGAGAATGAATTCATATCTATCTCTCGAAAATATAGTCATCAATCCACAAGCAGCCAGACCTCTCATACGCCCGAAACCATAAACACAAGTCCGGTCTCGAAAGCGAGTTAAGCCTTTGAGACAGAGGAATAGGCAGGGAGAACTCATTTTATTACTACTCAGCGGAAAAGTCCCTTTACAAGAACTGAAAAGCACCTTCATTAACGATTGGGTAAGCAGGGGGAGTCTAGTCTGACAAGGCACTAACCCGGATACCGTACTTATACCTCAAAGGGGAGCGCTTTTGCTGACTTTCTTCTGTTTCAGGGGATAGCATCCTTATAAACGTTATTTATCTCTTCGGTGGGGAAGGAAAGGCAAGGCTGTAAGGTGGTATGATTCGAGGTTTTATCTTTTTGTTTAGTTATGCCCCTCAAGTTGAAGATAAATTCTAGGAGTCGATTGGAATTCCATTTTTTATATCTTACATATGGTCGAAAGTGCATTAGGACTTTTCCGGTAGGGAAGCTCATGAAAAATGAAAAAAGTTGTTACTCCACTAGGGGCAAAAGTATGTTTTGCGAATTTCACTCATAGAGCTCCTTCTCAATATTAAACTTTGTTACTCTACTAGGGTCAAAACCTTATTTTTTTAACGATTTTGAATGACCCGTTAGGAAAGGAAATGTCAAAGTATCCAAAAAAGACGGGTTTTTATCCAAGTGAACGATTTGTAATTAGATTTCTTCCCTAAAAAGGCAAAATAACCATTTTTCCCGGGGTTTAACAATTTAGTCGATTTGTAATTCGATTTCTGCCCGGAAATCGATAAGTAAGCAAAAAAGACGGGTTTTTAACAAGTTATCATATTTAGAATTCTTTTTAGGAGAGGAAATGACTCGATACCGATTTTTACGGGGTTGTAGCAACTTATCGTATTTGGAATTCAATTTATTAGTGAAACCCACTCTTCTACCCTTTCGGGGGAGTCGATGACTATTCATAGCTATTACCTTGACACCAAAGAAGAGTTCGACCCAATGCTTTATCTCTGTCCTAGTTGATCCTGATTCGACATTAGAAGTATATTGATTTTTCAACAATAACCGAATACCTTTGTCTGTAACTACTGCATATTTGATTCCATCCATAAATCTATTTTCTTCCCTATGAGTTCGAGTTTCAATAAGAATGCTAGTTCTTACTGTTCATATGTTATGATATGAATATACCACACCTATTCGTTATGTATAGATGATGAGATTCCATTGATACAGAGCCAATTCATAATAACATATAATGAACATAGACTTAAATCAAAATTATGTAATTGTAATTAGACTTATTGGAGGGTTCCATTGGCTTGGCGTGCATCCAGTAGGAATTGAACCTACGAATTCGCCAATTATGAGTTGGGTGCTTTAACCACTCAGACATGGATGCTTAGCGGGGATCCTCGTACATGGTGAATAAGCAAATTCCAATTAAATTGAAATATTTTTTATAAATCAATCCAATTAGGAGAATTTCATTATTTAAATTAAAACGTTTCGAGGGAGTAACTGAGAGCGAGGGGGTTCATAGATCCACTTTTACGAGAACGGTGAGGTGAGTGAGCATTATTATGCTATACCCCTAATATCCAGTCAAGTCACCTAATCATACCCTTCCTTCGCCTTACGGCCTTTCGCTCGTACTTCCCTTAATGCGAAAATGATTTTTAAAGCTTCTTTCATTCGTCATCCCAAGGTCTTGCAGAGCCTGCCTTATTTCCAGCTGTTCGATATAAGCAGGAGACATTCCCGGTCCCCTTTATATGAGCAGAAATCCTGTAGGTAAGGCGTCTCGTTCATAGTCTTGCTGACGTAAGTCTATCCTTTGCGCTAAGAGCTGGAGTTCCTTCCTTTATAGGCTCTAGACATACCCCATAATCCGTAAGCAATAAGGATTAGTGCTTTCTACCCCAACAAAAGAAAGGTCTAAACGAGCCTTATTAAGCAATAGCCGCTTTTTAACAGGTAGTTAATCCCATGGGATGAAAATGGGATTCCATTTAGGATATTCAGTTCTTACCTCCGCTCTCAAAGTTCACCGGTTAGGCTCGTAGTTTAGTTGGAATCCTTGTTCGGGATTGGATGAGTATGCGGATCACCTAGCTAGCCAGTTGCATAAGACTCCTCTGGTCCCTCAACTAGATTAATAAAAGAAAGGTCAAAGGCTGCTACCGCAATCGTATCAGCTCCTTAGACAGTCTATGGGTGAAGCAGAATCCCGATCCCGATCTTACTCTTTCCTTTCGAATCCTTGCTCTACAGCGGGTTTAGGTGCTAAAACCTTTTCCTTTTAGTCCGGTACCCGATCAAAAGTCTATAGCTGCACGGGAAGCACCTTCTTCAACCCCCAGGCAAGAGACCCACCCGGAAGTTAGTTAGCTGCGTCCTTTGCTTAAGTAATTTCAGTGAATCTGGTAAGATCTGTTGAGTCTCGATTCTTTACTTCCCTTTACAACATTTTAGTGTGAATGTTAGCATCTTCGCAACCGGGCTGGCTATTTGGTCCTTTGCACACCTCCGGTACCTACGGGAGATCCAACCCCACCGCTTATAGATTCAAGTCTTTCTAACGCTCGATCTTTACTTTTTGTCCACTGCTTCCATACACCGTCTAGTGTCAGGTCCGCCGAAGACTCTTAATTGCTCTCCGCTCTTAGGCTTGCTGGCATGGGGGCATGCATTCCTTTAGCATTGTTGAGTTCTACTTCCTATCTATAAGAAGTTCCTCAGTTGAAACAAATGAATGTGATCATGGAATCTATTCAATCGGTGGGAAAGAAAAGGCTCTTAACGGAGTAGCTGCTACCGCAATCGTATATTACCTTTCTCGTTCGAGTGCTGGAATAAAAACCTCCTATTCTATTGGCAGATGCAAAGGTCTCTGGTGTCAGATATGGGGTAGGTATCGCTATAGAGTTGGATTTCTAGAGAGTTGGATAAGGATTCTCCGGTCCCGCATATTCATAAAAGCGAGTCAACAGGAAATGCAAAAGACTGGCTTTCTGATGTTTAAATCTCTGATAAGACCTTTGAATAGGACTTACTCAGGTTTACTTTACGGAAAGACTTTCTTTACTTGATTTCCTCAATCATCCCTACGCCGCATCTCCTTATTTGGCAGAGTCCTATCATTAGCACTACTTCGAACTATAGACGAGACGTTGGCATAAGAATCTATCATTCCTACTTTATGCGGGATTATCTGAAGACCTCACAGGGGATGGCATATGCGCAGCTTCTTCCTGCTTTCATTTAAAGCTGCCTTATTATATTAAACTGGATCAATATCATATCACACAGGAAGGACACTCTTCGTGAGGTTTGTGCAAGATACTACTTACTTCCTTCCTCCCTTAGTCAGCCTTCCGTCTAGTAAGGCATAGCATACATACTCTTATTGGGAAAGAAAAGAGGGATTGGTAAAAGCAGCCTTCTTTCTTCAACTCATTATAGGAAAGATACGTGTCGATTCAATGTGGGAGAATGATTAGTGGAATTCCGATTTTGGAGAAATAAAGCTTTGAGGCGCTTGCTGAGCTGTCACTACTCAGCTCGTTCTCCTCTTTGAGTTTCCCTGTCTACCATCATGCGGAGCAGGAAGTAGGGATTGGTACCTTGGCAGCAATGTTCAAGATCGATGATTGTGGGAAAATGCCTCCTATAACCATTGAAGAAAGAGTAGTTAGGGCTTACTGTTCAAATATAGAATAGAAGAAGAGCGAGAGCAGCTCGAACGAGGATCGAAGACTGAGTTGTAGAGGTTAGAGCTCGAGCGAGGGAGAGAGGTGTTTAGTCATATGCTCGGTATAGGTTTTATATAATATGCTCGACCTAAGGGTTCAAGAGCTTAGTACATACTTGTGCTAAGGGAGAGGAGAGGCTCGGAGAAAGAACTTAGTCTGTACTAAGACGAAGGGAGAGGAATGGGGATAGAAGCTGCTGACGAAATCGGAAGCTAGGCAAGTGAGTAGGCGACCGGTGGTCGTATAGAACTTTCAGTAAGCGGTTTAGGGCAGTCCAGTGCCGTTCAAGCCCTCCATTTGATTTCGGAAGGGCAAAGCAAAGTCCTTACTTTTACTGTCTTTCGAGCACTTCTTTCTACGGATACGGACCCTTCTTCTCTTATGCAATTAGCTATTCTGTGAACCTTTCTTCCTAAAAGGGCCTCACACTGGCCAATTTCACACCTTCTGAATGTGCCATTTGACCGAATGTGAAAGCTAATCAAAAGACACAAATTCATTTCGGGAACATCAGAAAGGTATGCCCTGCTAACTCAAACTCAGGGACCTGAAACGAAGAAAGTAAACCAAGCGTACTAATGTGGGTGTGAGCATTTCTTCTGAAAGCCTTTCTCGACATGTCACGTTTTTCGAACCCTTACTACTGAGCTCGGGTCTTTGAGATTCCCTGTAATGGTGGGCCATTATGTTCCCTTGTCGAACGAGGGTAGAACTATGTAGGAGTTTCTGTGAGACAGTATCAGAATTCTCCGATTCAATAAAGTCAGCAACTTGATTTGTGAAAAGAGCCCAAGGTTTATTATTGCTCATAAAAGAAAATCAGGTCAAGTTAGAATTCCCTTAGTAATAAGATAGACTAAGCCACATTTGGTCACCCCAGGAGCAACCATTCATGGTCATTATGTAGAAATAAATCCTTCACGGAGTAGAAAAAATGACTTACATTTCTATATGAAAAATCGAGATCTGGTGATATAACTCAAGGTCTTCCAAAAGTGTAACGGATGTTCGAAGTTCGTTCGATTAATTCAATATCGATGAACCTAAAAGAAAGATTTGAGGGTTGGAGCGAACATATGACAGGCGCTTCAAAGAAGCCCTTGGGGGTTGGTGCTGAGCTAACCATAGCGCAAAGCCGTCTCTCTTTGAAGAAAAAAACAAAGGCTTTCTCGATCCCAGGGGGTGCAGATCCATAATAGGCATATAGAGATTACTGTACGCCAAAAGAAATCCTAAGTCTTGTTTTCTGAAAATGGAATGGATTTCCTGCTTATTGAACTTGACTTCGATTCTAAATTACCAAAGAAGGACAATTCCTTTCCTTTTCAAGCAGTCGAAGGTCAAGCAATTCTGGAACTCGAATCCCCCTTTACTCCACTAAAGCTAAAGAACTTTGATATCCTAGAAAATAATGTTCCATTCTACGCCACTATCCGACTGTTCTATTTCCCGCCGCTTTACATTTTCTACCTAAGCCCTTGAAAGACTGACCTACAGGCTCGCTGTCAAGAAGAGTTAATATAATAGATATAGAAAAAAGGAAGAGGCATGACTTCACTTGCTTAAAGGACTAATGCAGAAAGAAAGTAAGAGGCCTTACTTCTTTATACACTTTCCAGGTACACTACAGTCACGAGACCAACCGAGTTACATACATTCCAGAGCAGGAACTTGACTCCTACTGAAATATTTCCATCGAGAATCTTCTCTTTCCTCTCCTATCCTCTCCCTACGGTCGAGTGTATTAGATAACCTCTCCCCCTTCTCTTTGGTTCTGCCTTTAAGAGGCCTTACGAGGGAGAATTTCCACTGCAAACTCACCTCGGTCTCTACGATTGCTTGACTTAAACAAGTGACTTCACTCTCTTTTCTTTTATCTGTGAGATTATGTCTCTAATTCACTCTAACTCTCTCTTTATTTCGTCTTTCTTACATTTGAGTTTATCTTCTTACCTCCCGGGTATCGGTCCCAGTAGAGGCGAGACGGTTTTAGGTGATCCAGTGGGGGTGCTCCCATACGGATCCATGCTATCCGGTTAACTCGTAGGAAAGACGGGTAAAATAGGCCTCGAGTCAATTGTAGCTAAAAAAGGTAATTCAAAATCGTTCACTCTCCATCTCATATAGCTGTCAAAGCTTACTTTTTTGTTTGAGTCTTTTTCATTCAATTTATTAGTGGACTAGGACTCGGGAGCAAGGAAATAGCCAATTGCTCCTCTTGAATGAGTTGGCCAATTGCTCCTCTTGAATGAGTTGAAGTTGGATAGGCAAGCTCATAGGCAAGAGAAGAGATAGCTACTTAAACCCCTTACGCTAACCTTCCTATTTGACTTGGGAATGAATAGCTTTCCTTCACTCACTCTCTGGGGAAAGATTAACTCTCCCACGAACGGGAATAGCTATAGGTTCTGTAGCTAAGACAGCATACGAGCTGGAGTTCCCGCTGCTAAACCACTGACTTCGGACGTAGGTGGGGAACCCTTATAGATATGTTGTTTTCTCACTCGCTCTACTAATTCCTCATCAAGAATACAGACGGGTGAAGAAGAGTCAGACGAGGTGATTATACGCTTAGAACATCCCGAAACTGGGTCTTACTACTTTTTCCCGGATTGGTTAAATAAAGGTTTCACACGAATTAGTTGCTTCTAGCGAGTTCAGTTCAGAGATTGCTTTTTACCCCTTCCTTCGTTCAAGCAGGTAGAAAGCGTGACCTATTGGTTAGGGAAGTAGATAGACAACCAGTTACATTAGAAAGGTACGTTTACCCCATATCTCTTGCACTAGACCTTTCATCTTCTCTCGGTGGGTACACTAGAATATCCCTCAAAGCATTAGCCAACAACTCGCTTTCTAGCTGTAAAAGGATCCCTCTATTCCATTAGATTGGATGGATGAACCGGAAAGAGATAGAAGACGAAAACAACTGCAACAACCTCTAAGGCCAAACTTACTGGAATGTTTATCGGTTTTGATGGGGTTTTCTCTAATCCCTTCCTTGTTTTCGGTATCTACGAGTTGAAAAAGTAGCATTTTACCCGTAAAAATGCTTACTTCTCGATTGTAGGTAAGAAAAAGAATGAGAAATCTGATCACTTTACAAAGATCCGAATGCTGTCACTACGCATCATCTACGCATTTTAACAACCAAATCCCACTGTGTCCAAACGGGAGTTGTTATCCGATATTAAAACAACTGGTGCAACGAGAATCCTCTGCCTAAAGGGATCAGCCATCGAAAAAAAGGGGTCAGCTTTGTCTCTATGGGAATCCTCCGGTTGAGCTGCCTTCGCTTCGAATATAAATTGAAAGTTAGTTCAGGAGGTTATTCGCCCTAACGGAATGTGGAATTCTCGTTCAGCTAACAGGCCTTTCTTTAGAGGTTCTTCTTTCTGACCTAGTAGTGGATACCAAAAGCAGCTATCCCAAACCTGTTTGAAACCTTGGAATGTCCCTTTTCTCTCGTTAATTAGTCGCTCTCGTGTATAGATTGCAATAGGACAGACTACTCTACAGGGAAAGCCTTATCGAACTCTGCATCTCTTGACTCTAGTCCGGTCTCTCTCCTCATCTCTTTCATCTGCATCCCTTGTGGACTCTGCAGCTATTGATTCAGCTGGCGTAAACCCCTTCAGATTGATTCCACTACTGTACTGGAATTGGGTAAAGATTCATTCTTCCTTTTGACATTCATTGCTTTTATGTCCCATAGTGCCACATTTAAAATAGAATGAAATATCCTCGTACTGCAATTCTTGAACCAATCGGACAATTTGAATTCTGTTCATGAGTGGCTTGGCTTTTGGTAACAAAACACATATGCGAGCAAACCGACCTCTGGTGCCATGGTCAATATGAAAATCCAGTTTTTTGCAGAGTACCTATCACTGCTCCAACCTTAGCTAACACCTCTCTATTCTAATATGAAATTCAATGGGCAAATTAGGGAGACGTATCCACACTGGTGTACCAGTTTCATTAATGCTATCTGTCGGTTGGAAGTTTTCCATCCATTTTCGCACATTAAAAATCGAAATTGCTGGTATCTGAAAATCTAAGTCATTCCCAAGCTATCATTCTTAGCCGGCATTGTGCTATTCCGCTTACTACAGATTTAGGTCTTTACTTGCGAGCTCCCATGATCCATGGTTGAGTAACTAAAGAGACTTATGCTAACCTTTTGAGAAAAGCCCAGGCTAGACTTTCCACATGGGGCAATCAATTTATATCAATGGCGGGCAGATTGACTCTAATCAACTCAGTACTGAGCGCATTACCTAGTTACATAATGCAGACGACTTATCTCCCTGACTCAGTGGTCAATGATCTTGAGAGAATGAAGAGAGATTTTCTATGGGGTGATAGGCCAGTCAAGCGTTCACTACATGCTTTGTCTTGGAAGAAAATATGTGCAAGAAGGAGGACTCGGTGTGAGAGACAGACGAAAGGTCAATAAGGCTTTTATGACGAAATTGGGTTGGCAGATTTTATTTGACAAAGATAGTCTATGGGTGGAGATGGTGAAAAAGAAAGACTTGAGGCATGGTAATTTCTTGTCTATTGCTAGTAAGCCTACCGATTCCTATACATGGAGAAGTATTCTGCGAGGTCGGGAAACTTTAACAATGGGAATTGGAACGTGTATAAGTAATGGAAGATCAACAAGTTTTTGCTATGATAATTGGATAGAGGTTAGCCCTTTGATTTATTTTACTTCTCGTCCTATCTCGGATATGGGGGCCACATCTTGCGTGGATGAATTTTCTGATGAATTTGATAGTTGGAACTTGGAAGCTTTGAAGGAGGTACTTCCCACTGATTTAGTCTCTAAAATTATCTCAATTTCGATTGATACAGATGATGCCAGGGAGGACTCAATCTATTGGAAATTCGAGAGTGATGGAATGTTTACTACCAAATACCCATATGAACTACACTTACAGCCAAACTTGACTACTCCAGCCTTGTGGTCCAAGGTATGGGCTCTCTTTTGTCCGAACAAACTAAAAGGATTTATATGGCGAGTTTTGCAGGGATCTCTTACAACAGCATCTTTCCTACATCTTCGACACATTGCATCTCACCCGCCATGTTTTCGTTGTGGTCAAGATGAAACCATTCTTCATGCTTTGCGAGATTCTAACCATGCTCGCCATACATGCCTTCTCTTGAACCCGACTATGATCACTGGTAATTTACCATGGAGATGCATAGTTGGATTATTTCAAATTGTAGAATAAGCCGTAAACATCAAGATGTCCCCTGGTCTTATACTTTTGTATTTGCCATTTCGCTTTTATGGTATTCGAGAAACTGTGCACTTAAAGATGCTGCTGCAGAGGCTGTTAGACTTAACCAGAATTGTGTTCAGTTTGAAATAGATTCAATAGAGCTTTTCAGGAGTATGCTAGCAACAGATCAGAAACAAGTCCAATGGAAAATTCGACCTGTGGTTAGAGATATCCAGGAGTTCCTTCATAAGATTCCTCAGAAAGAGATTCTACATGTTAAGCGTGGTGCAAATCTAACCGCTGATTGGTTCCATAGACAAGCACGAAAGGGGATGAGCTGTGCTGCATTTCATCAGCATCCACCATCTTCCTTGACTGGTATTTGGAATAAAGATGGAGTCCCTGCTCCTCCTTTTTTGTTTCTTAAATAGATAGTAGGATTTTCTCTGTAATCCTGCTAGTAGTTTGATTTCATGAACTGTTTGTAAGGTTTTTTGATATCATTAATACAATTCCTCCTTTCTGACAAAAAAAAGAATAGGGTTTAGAGAATTCAATCTCACGCGGGTCAGGTTGCTTTCGTTAGCGTGGTATAGGGGAGCTAGCTTTCCAAGTGTGTCAGTGAGGTAAGAAGTCATTTTCGAAAGCTTTTATGCTGCGCCCTTTACTTTCTTTATAGCTCAACTAGTAGCTAGACGAATAGGAAGAAGGAAGTACACCCCCCAAGTTGAACCCCTAAGCGATCAAACCAACCCTTGTGATGTTACTGAACGAGAGTCTTAGGGCATTAATCAGGAACACAACAAACTCAACAACCAAATCGGCTAGGCTAAGTTTGAAAGTTGCGACTTTCGATACGCTTTCCCTTTTTTGTAAAGAGAAAAGAATCCCTGTAGATAGATATCCGCTTCCTTAGATGGCCCGGCGTACAGCCCTACATTTCTCAACTCACAACAAGACCTAGACCATGCCCCTTCTAAGGGTATAGCCAGTTAGTTGCTTGAGTTTGAGAACGGAGACCCCCTTCTACTGATCCGGAAGCAGTAAGCTCGGAATCATAAGTTGGTTTGGAATCCGCAGTCGAAGACGAAGACGAAAGAAAGGGAAGAGATAGTAACCCCTGAAACAGCTAGACAAGAAAACAGCTATCCCTACCCTAATCCCAGAATCTTCATTTCATGCCCTTACCCTTCTTTAGCTCGAGAGAAAGGCCTAGAAAGCGAATTGCATAAGGGGTTCTTTCTTCCTGTTCTTTGATGAGGGTTCGGAGTGGAACCCACAAAAACAAATAAACAGCCGATTCCATAAAGCACTTTAAGCCTTATTAGAATCGGTTTAATTCCTCGGTAAAGACTAGCCAACAGCTTTAGATGAAAAATCCCCCGTCGAAAGACCAATCCAATCTCGATCATAAAAGAAAGGTTCGTAGAGTTCTAAAATCGGGATTAGAAGGAGGAATCTGATTCGCAAACTTCAAGTGAATAGTAAAATCGCTCTTAAGCAAGGTAGTAACTTTGGCCCCTGAGAGCCTAGTTCTTCTCTTCTGGATTTCGAAACTAGAAATTTCCTAGATAAAGGCTTCGACTCCTACCGAACATCCATACTAAACGACAGCTACGCGGATAGAAAGTCAGTACCATCCGCAGCTTAGAAGAGGACGAGATACCCCAATTTCAAAAGATTAGGGCTGACATGACAACTGGGTCAAGTCAAAGACCGAGACTTTTTCAGACAAATCGGCATTGGACGAAGTGGTACCATCGGACAAGGGTTGTAGCTGAATTAGAAGCCTTTGCGCAATTTGCTTCTGATCTCGAGAAAGCTACTCAGAATCAATAAAAATCATCACGAAATTACTTGTTGAACGACTGAGACCATTCCTGAATAAGATTGTGAGTAAGTCTCAATCAAGCTTTATTCCTGGTAGAATAAAGTGGATAGATAATATTATTGTTATTCAAGAAGCCTTGCATACTATGAGAAGAATGAAAAGAAGTAAAGGAGTGGTGGCCATTAAATTAAAATAGACCTGTAGAAGGGCCTATGATCGTGTCCCTTGGTCCTTTTTAAGACAGGTTTTGGAGGTCTGTCAGAGCCTGATTCTTGGGTTAATCTGATCATGTTTATTGTTTCAACCAATACTATTTCCCTTCTTTGGAACAAGGAAAGATTGTCAGAATTGACTCCTTCAAGGGGGATAGGCCAAGGTCTTGGAGAGCCTTACTTAATTGTATGGAGAAACTCTCACATCTCATTGGTAAGGCAGTTGAAGCAGGAAGCTGGAAACCCCTTTGAAATCACTACTAGAGGACCATTTCTATCACATTTGAGTTTTGCGGATGACCTTCTACTATTTGGTGAGACTTGTTCCCAACAGCTTAATGTGATGAAGGACGTGTGGAACCGATTCTGTGAAGCTTCAGGGGCGTAGAGCTGAGACGATAGGAGAAGGGGACGTAGTTTCACCTGTATAAATCAATGTTGAACATCGTCCAGATTCACCGATTTATCAAAAGCGCTTGTCAGCCCTACTATTCGGGGCAACTAAATAGGGGTTTACTTGGATCCTAATCTTTTAAAGGCGAGAACCGGCTTCTAATAATATAATAATACTCTTTGTAATCAAACCCACTTTCAGGGTTAGTTGATTGAACAGGCCTGTGGAAGCATAGAATTTTAAAGGTCTTGCATAGCCTTCTTTCTATCTCAATAAATGGGATTGAGTTACTACTTGCTGATGACTTGAGATTTCACTACTGTCTATGGAAGCCCCAATCCAACCAATAGGGAAGACTTGTGGTCGTAGATGATGCAGAAAAGTACTAGCAGCAGCCAACCTTGGGTGGTGAGTAGGAGATTTTGATTAAGCCACTACGGAAAGAAAGCCCCACGTCATCAACCATACGGTATCGACTAAAACGAATTCGTAGGCAAAACTTCCTTACTGGAATCAGCTGCTTATTTCTTTTTATGGGGAATATCATCTGAAGTTGAATTAGCCCATGAAAGTCAGTCTTGCTTACTTAATAGAAAGAGGGGCGTTGAATATGTATACTATCTATATGATACCATCCAAAGTCCTGTCACTTATGAATCGGATTGATCTTCTTACTTAGTTAGAAGCTGACTCTCTCTTGTTTCATTTTCCCTTTTGGCACCTCTTATCGCCCTTAGTCATATATCGCGTCAAAGATGGGAGCGACTAGACAAGCCGTCTTGCTTTGAGGACTTACTACTTTGCTTGTTTGCTTTGTC